ATCTTGAGCAGTTACGTATCTAGGACCCCTGACGCAAATGGATGCGTCACGAGTTCCATACAGATGACTTCTCAATACAATTTCTTTCAAATTCATTAAAATTGCATGTACTGATTCTTCAATACCGACTATCGTAGAATATTCATGTGGTACCTTTTCAGATTTTGCACGTGTAATACATGTTCCTTCTATTTCTCCAAGTAAAGCCCTTCGCATCGCGATACCTATCGTATCTGCTTGGCCTTTCATAAGCGGGGCCAAAATGAAACGGCCATAATAAAGACGCTTACTGTCTGTTCTTGATTCAACACACTTCCACTGTAGTGTCCGAGTGGATACTGCTACTTCCTCTCGAACCATAATAATATTATTCTTTTTTCAGATCATTGAATCATTTATTTCTCTTGAAATCCGTTCAATTCTTATTTCTACACACGTCTTTTTTTAGGAGGTCTACATCCATTATGTGGCATAGGGGTTACGTCACGTACGAAACTTAATAGTATACCACTTCTACGAATAGCTCGTAATGCTGCATCTCTTCCGAGACCAGGACCCTTTATCATGACTTCTGCTCGTTGCATACCCTGATCCACTACTGTACGAATAGCATTTCCTGCTGCGGTTTGAGCAGCAAATGGTGTCCCTCTTCTTGTGCCTCTGAATCCACAAGTACCAGCGGAGGACCAAGAAACCACCTGACCTAGTACATCTGTAACAGTCACAATGGTATTGTTGAAACTCGCTTGAACATGAATAACTCCTTTTGGTATTCTACGCCCACTCTTACGTGAACCAATACGCCCATTCCTACGTGAACCAATTCTTGGTATAGGTTTTGTCATATTTTATCATCTCATAAATATGAGTCAGAGATATACGGATATATCCATTTCATATCAAAACAGACCCTTTATTTGTCCATCGGGTCCTTTAGAAAATCCCTTTTTCTTTTTAGAAAGATTACCCTTGTCTCTGTTTATGTCTCGGATTGAAACAAATTACTATAATTCGTCCCCGCCTACGGATCAGTCGACATTTTTCACAAATTTTACGAACAGAGGCCCTTATTTTCATATTTGTTATTCCTTACCTTAATTCCGAATCTACTCCTTGGAAGAAAATAAGTCTCTTGAAATTTTGAACCTCGAATTGTATTCCCACGAAAGGAATGTTTAAAAAGTCACCTACACCTAATCGTTTGAATCTTTGTTGCGAAGTCTATAAATTATACGTCCCCTGGTTGAATCATAACGACTTACTTCGATTTTTACTCTATCTCCTGGTAGTATCCGTATAAAACTTCGTCGGATCCTCCCCGAAACATAACCTAGAATCAGATCTTCATTATCTAAACGAACCCGGAACATACCATTGGGAAGTGATTCAGTAATTAAACCTTCATGAATCAATTTTTGTTCTTTCATTCCAGGTAACCCCCTTGAAGTATCAACTAATGGAGGAGGAGTGATATTAAACAACCCGTCTTTCCTCTCCTTTTTCACAAATAGGAAGTTACGGATCAACTTCGGATATTAGAAGGATCACCATATATAACACAAAACTTCTCCTCCAATTCCTTCTAGTCGAGCTTCTCGATCTGTCATTATACCTCTAGAAGTAGAAAGAATTACAATCCCCATTCCACCTAAAATCCTAGGAATTCGTTGATAGTTGGAATAGATTCGTAGACCGGGTCGGCTGATACGCTTTAAAATATTTCTATATGTTCCTTTTCTATTTCTTCTATGTCGCAGGGTTGAAACCAAGAAATATTTGTTGTTTTCCCGATGTTTCCTAACGTTTTCAATAAAACCTTCTCGTAGAAGTATTTTAACAACGCTTTCGGTCATATTAGTAGATGCTATTCGAACCGTTCCTTTTTTATCCATGTCGGCATTTCTTATAGAAGTTAATATATCGGCAATAGTGTCCCTACCCATGACGAACTATAATTATTGGTGCCTCCTAATTTTGATATAATCAACATGTTCCGTTTTTTTTTTATGTGAATTTTTGATTCTTTATTTATGAATTATTAAAAGTATATGCGTGAAACACAATCTACTAATTGATCCATTTCAGATACCCTACTATATCATGGTCTCATCTACTAGTATTTATAATACCTCAGGAGCTAATGAGACTATTTTAGTGAAATTCAACTGTCTCAATTCTCGAGCGATCGCTCCAAAAACCCGAGTTCCTTTTGGATTTCCTTCTTGATCAATGACAACTGCTGCATTGTCATCATATCGTATTATCATACCGTTGTCACGTCTGAGTTCTTTACATGTACGTACAATTACAGCTCTGATCACTTCTGATCTTTCGAGAGGCATATTGGGCACTGCTTCTTTTATTACAGCAACAATAACGTCACCAATATGAGCATATCGGTGATTACTAGCTCCTATGATTCGAATACACATCAATTCTCGAGCCCCGCTGTTGTCCGCTACATTCAAATGGGTCTGAGGTTGAATCATATCATTTTTTTTTTTTAATCTGTTCTTTCAATGCAAAGGTCGAAGGAAAAAAGAAAGAAATATTGTCTGTCCAGAAATAAAGAAATCCGCGATTGTTTTTTTCATCATAAATACCCCTTTGGTTCCACATCCCTATCCTGAAATAATGAATTGCGTTCGTATAGGCATTTTGCACGCAGCTATTTTAATAGCTGCTCTGGCTACAGTTTCCGATACTCCGCCCATTTCATAAAGTATTCGACCCGGCTTAACAACAGATACCCAATATTCGGGAGATCCCTTTCCCGAACCCATACGGGTTTCCGTAGGTCTTACTGTAACAGGTTTGTCGGGAAATATACGGACCCATATTTTTCCACCACGGCGCGCATATCGTGTCATTGCTCGTCGCCCTGCTTCTATTTGTCTAGATGTGATCCAAGCGGGTTCAAGTGCCTGAAGAGCATATCTACCGAAACAAATATGATTGCCTCGATAAGATATTCCCTTCATTCTTCCTCTATGTTGTTTACGGAATCTGGTTCTTTTGGGGTTATAGTTGATGGTTGTTTCTCAACCTCATCTCTACTACAGAACCGGACATGAGAGTTTCTTCTCATCCAGCTCCTCGCGAATGAAACGATTCAATAATATTACAGATACACATGTATTTATTGAATAATACACTAAATCATGGGATTTATTGATATTGAATCTGTCACGTAGGAATCTGTATATCTTGTATATATAGCTAGACGTATATTTCTATATATAGAAGATAATGCCTTTGCTTTATTTTTATAACGAATCCTTGACCTTTACCGAATCGGCCAAAATTTTGCAATTCAATAAGGGTTTCGCGGGCGAATATTTACTCTTTCAATATTTGTTTCATTCGTAGGGTCAACCCATGGCCTCTCAGAATAAATCAATTGGTTCCTGGTTGGTTCCGCCATCCCACCCAATGAATCATTAGGATTCGTTTTCAATAGAATCTTCTGCAGTCACAGGTTCCGTCGTTCCCATAGCTTCTCCATTAATGGCTAGGCCTGAACTCTGCAATGGAGCTCCTCAATTCAAGTTCGTTCCCAAGTCAATCTCCTCAGTCTCTATTAACTCGAGGCTCTTTATTATTGGTATTTTTCCTATGAATCGTATTCATCTAATTATGGACGAATCAGTATTGATGCTTTATCACACTGCCTTTTATGAGATAATTCATAATAGACCATACATATTGGAATCATATACCATTGATATTCTCCTTCTCTCTTTCTCTCGCCCTTCCATTTACCCACATCCCTCTATTTTCGCTTCACAATCCATAATCAGATTGATTTTTCCTTTATGGAAAAAAGATTTCAGTTGCTACAACTATATGATTGACACATCATATAGTGACTGGTTCCTTGGATCTCGATAATACGAAGCAATGAGCTGGTTCTAAGTTCTATAGTTATTAGTTAGGGGCCAGTCCTTTTTTTTTGAATCCCAACTCTAAAGAAAACCCAACGAGTCACACACTAAGCATAGCAATTCTACCAAATGATCAATCCAATTTTTATTCAACCCTATAGAATTAGAATTGCTCATTTTTCATTGAAGGGAAAAAGAATAGTTTGTCGTTTTTTGTTCTATCACTGGATAGAATGGCAAGGAAAGGCCCATTATTGCTCGTCTACAAATATCCAAATTTTGATGCCTAATACCCCATAGATAGTTCGAACTGTATAGGAACAATGATCAATTTTAGCTCGAATGGTTTGTAGGGGAACCCTACCTTCTCTGATCCATTCGACACGTGCAATTTCTTTTCCGTCGATACGTCCTGCAATTTGCACTTGAATTCCTTTTGTATCCGCTTGTTCAGTTAATTCAATAGCTTTTTTCATTGCCTTTCGAAAGGAAACTCTATTCTTTAATTGTAGAGCTATATATTCTGCAAGAATATTAGGTTGTCCATAAGGTTTTGCAACTCTTGTGATAGCAATGTTAAGTCTCCGGTTCACAGAATTAAATCCTTTTTGTACATTGATCTGTAATTCTTCGATTCCTCGTGTTCGACCCTCTATTAACAAATTTGGAAATCCAATATAGATTATGACCTGGATCAGATCGATTTTTTTTTGAATCTCTATATGTGCAATTCCTTCGAAACCCGAGGATATTCTCCTATTTTTTTGTACATAATTCTTGATACAATCTCGTATTTTTTCATCTTCCTGGAGACCTATGGAATAATTTTTTGGTTGCGCGAACCAAAGGGATCTATGCTTTTGGTTTTCCCCACCAAGTCGGAAACCAAGGGGGTTTATTTTTTTGCCCATATTTTTCTTCTCTCTCTTTCTCTTTTTTTTCTCTCTCTGTCTCTTTCTCAAAACATATATCTATTATAGGATTTTTCCATTGATCCCTTATTTCTAAATATATATCCCGATTCGTTTTTTCCTTTTTAGAGCTATCCCTCACTACAATAATTATATGACAGGTGGGTCTTTTTATCGGATAACTACGTCCTCGAGCCCGAGGTTT